TCTGGGGGCTTTACCGGGACTTACTAGAAAAAAGTATGCGCCCGGAATTGAGTCTCGAACGCCACCGCGTTCTGGGAAAAAATCTCAATATTGTATTCGTCTAGAAGAAAAACAAAAATTGCGTTTTCATTATGGTCTGACAGAGCGACAATTACTCCACTATGTTCGTATTGCTGGAAAAGCCAAAGGCTCAACGGGTCAGGTTTTACTACAATTACTTGAAATGCGTTTGGATAATATCCTTTTTCGATTAGGCATGGCTTCGACCATTCCAGGAGCCCGACAATTAGTTAACCATAGACATATTTTAGTTAATGGTCGTATAGTAGATATACCAAGTTATCGCTGTAAACCCCGAGATATTATTACGACAAGAGATGAACAAAAATCCAGAGCGCTGATTCAAAATTCTCTTGATTCATCCCCTCATCGGAATCGGAAATGGAAGTTACCAAGACCAAAACATTTGATTCTTGACTCCTCCCAGTATAAAGGAGTAGTCAATCAAATAATAGATCGTGAGTGGGTTGGTTTGAAAATAAAAGAGTTGCTAGTCGTAGAATATTATTCTCGTCAGATTTGAACCTAATTAAAATACCAAACAAGGGTGCGGTGAATTTTTCCCCTTTTTCTCCTCTTCCATTCACTTATCTTAAATGGATCGGGGGAATTTTTTATGCCCTGAATACTCTACTCTTTCCAGTATTTTCCGTACCACAGGCAATTACAATTAGAATACAATTAGGAATAGTGAATCGATATCAAAGATAAAGAGAGGGCTGGTTTAACGGTTCGAATAATAGTCTTCATTTTTATTTGATACATTGCGAGCGATAAGATTCGTAATGTAGGTGAAGATACGGAAAGAGAGGGATTCGAACCCTCGGTAAACAAAAGCCTACATAGCAGTTCCAATGCTACGCCTTGAACCACTCGGCCACCTCTCCTACATAATCTTATGATTATGATTATTACCCATAAAACGGGTGAATAGCGATCCATTTCATTTAGAATATTGCAGTATTCTTTTTTTTTACGGTATAGGTATGACCAATCGATTATAACAATAAAATGAAAAACAAAAAAAGTTATATTGAGTCAAGTTTGTTTTGTCAAGACGACGACCCCCTCTTTTTATGATTCTGATGTTTAGAATGGTACCGGATTAAACACTGAATTGGAACGGTTCGCCCGACCCATATATTTTAGAATATGATTCTATTTAGACGTGATTAGATTAATACTTACTTGACTCCGGTTAGATAGGAATTCCCTTATCCGTTGAAGATTTCTCAACGAAAACTTCTTACAGCTCGATTACAAATTCATGAATGAAACCGCGGATTTTTCTATTTCGATTGTATACTTTGGTGTATACACGCTATGCAAATAAGCAAAAAGGGGGTGCTTATTCTATTTGAATCATAGAAAGAGTGATTATTTGATTCTTTTTGTTCCGTGAATCCTAATCCAATCAAAACTTCTCAAATTTTCATAATCTGTAGAAAAAATTCCTAGATTCTTCCTTATAACTTCGCTAAAAGGCTAATAGAATAGTTTTGTTAATTACTATACTCCTTACTATATCCATATACTACTTTTTTTAAATGAAGTCCAATCGGATTCAAAGATTTTCTATTGATTCCTGTCAAAAGGGAACAATTTGAGTATAGGTTCCGCACGTTTTTTTTTTAGAATGGGTCCGCTTTTATGGTATTTTGTACTGTACGATTCCTTTGTTTGTGGGATTTTTTATCCCACGAGAGGTAATGAGAAGAATTATCGAATGGATTGTTACCTATGCCGAGATCGCGGATAAATGGAAATTTTATTGATAAGACCTTTTCAATTGTAGCCAATATCTTATTACGAATAATTCCGACAACTTCAGGAGAAAAGGAGGCATTTACCTATTACAGAGATGGTGCGATTTGATTCTTTTTTTTTTTTTCTCAGTCTTACGAGAAGGGCACACGCTTCCGGATAGAAAGAAAATTGTTGTTTTTTTGAAAAAAAAAACCTACGCTTGTTGAAGGTGAAGTTTGGGGAAACCGAGAACAATACCTTCTATCGTGTATCCTCGGTTGATGCAACCTCATATGCTTCAATTTTTGATTCTAGTCTTGAGCGAAAGGTTAACCTATAGGTTCTGGATTACAGGTTAATACTACTTCACTAGTACCAATTAGGTGGCATAGGGGAAGAAGCACTACATCTAGGAATCAACCACACAAAAAACTTTGTTAAAAATTCTCCCCTTTCCTGATCAGGATCGGGACTAACAAGAATGGTTGGGAAACCCAACATCCATCTCGTTCGTACTTTGGATACCCATATAACCATCGAAGGCTGTTGAAGTGACTAATTCCTGGAAATAGGGGGCGTTGAGGACAAATAAATTGTTGGAGTTACCTTTTCTATCTATTGCCAACACGCTTGGTGTTAAGAAAAGACCTTTTGCGGGGGGGGTTGGCTAGAAATTTCTTGCAAAAACACTAGT